TGTATTTTATTAATTAATATATATTTCTTAAATTAATATATATTTCTTAAAACATATACTTATAGACTCCCTATCCCTATTAAGTATATATATACTCACTTAGGTATACTTAGTATAATATAACAATTATATATGAATTATAAGATATCTTTATAACAATATAAGGTTCAAATATAAAACAATAAATATAACAATAAATAACAGGTACAAATATTAAATCGAGGTACCCATTCTATGATAACTCTCAACAGTCTCCCCTCCATTTTTGTGCCTTTAGTGGGCTTAGTATTTCCGGCAATTGCAATGGCTTCTTTATCTCTTTATGTTCAAAAAAACAAGATTTTTTAGATACAACAAGGACAAATCTTATATATATATATATTTTTTTCAAGACTTACTTGGATCATAACACGGATATCTATTTAGTAAAATATGGTATAATATGCGGCTTCCTTCGGGCATAAGCTCTTATGTATGTGTAAACATGATAAATGAATTATAACTATTTTCAAATAGATCGGGATCGGGGAGAATTTCTGAAATGTAAAGTAAATATATCTATATGTATTAGGAAATCATATGAAAGGGATGTTATTATTTTAGTTTGGATCTAAGAAATTCGATGAATTATCCCTAAAGGTTCACATCATAATAGTGCTGGTTGATGAGAGTTACTTCGGAAACAAAAAAAAGTAAAAAAAAATTATTTTTGTTATTCTCCCAATTCCAATAAAATGAAACTAGGTCTAGTTAGAGTATGAGTTGGCGATCAGAACGTATATGGGTAGAACTTATAGCGGGGTCTCGAAAAACAAGTAATTTCTGTTGGGCCTTTATTCTTTTTTTAGGTTCATTAGGGTTTTTATTGGTTGGAACGTCCAGTTATTTTGGTAGGAATTTTATATCTTTATTTCCTTCTCAGCAAATCATTTTTTTTCCACAAGGTATCGTGATGTCTTTCTATGGGATCGCAGGTCTTTTTATTAGCTCCTATTTGTGGTGCACAATTTCGTGGAATGTAGGTAGTGGTTATGATCGATTCGATATAAAAGAGGGCATAGTGTGTATTTTTCGTTGGGGATTTCCTGGAAAAAATCGTCGCATATTCCTCCGATTCCTTATGAAAGACATTCAGTCCATCAGAATAGAAATTAAAGAGGGTATTTATGCTCGTCGTGTCCTTTATATGGAAATAAAAGGACAAGGAGCCATTCCCTTGACTCGTACTGATGAGAATTTTACTCCACGAGAGATTGAGCAAAAAGCTGCTGAATTGGCCTATTTCTTGCGTGTACCAATTGAAGTATTTTGAAAAACGGAACTGAAGAATGAATACTTTGCAAGAGATAAAAAACTCAAGAATCATCTTTTTTTCTATAGCATAACTTAACTGAAGTTTCTTCAGAACGCTTACTCGAGCCAAAGCAAACGTATATGAAACAATTCTAAAACTAAATTGTTTATGTCCACAATTTTTTTTATGCGTATGTAAATCCACTTAACTCAATTCAGTAACAAATCTAAATGATAGATTCATCATATATCAAAACAAAACATTTCATCATAAAGTAAAGAATTTTTTTTCTAAATATTTGATATTTTGATAGAACGGGAGTTCTTTCGTCTCGAAATCCGACTACTATAAATTTGAAGAGGGCTCTTTCTTATTCTATATTCTTTCTAAATTCAAGGACTAACCGCTGTACTGAATCACAAAAAAATCCGGAAATACATCGATGACTTGTAATAGAACTTATGCTTGATAGAAATATTAGTATCATATAGAGTCGACGAATGAGGTGCGTTCATTAAAAATTTTAAAATTCACAGACGAAAAAATGGCAAAAAAGAAAGTATTAATTTCCCTTCTATATCTTGCATCTATAGTATTTTTGCCTTGGTGGATCTCTCTCTCATTTAATAAAAGTCTAGAATCTTGGTTTACTAATTGGTGGAATACTAGGCAATCCGAAATTTTTTTGAATGATATTCAAGAAAAGAGTATTCTAAAAGAATTCATAGACTTAGAGGAACTCTTACGTTTGGACGAAATGATAAAGGAATACCCGGAAACACATTTACAAAAGCCTCGCATCGAAATCTACAAAGAAACGATCCAATTGATCAAGATGCACAACGAGGATCGCATCCATACAATTTTACACTTCTCGACAAATATAATCTGTTTCGGTATTCTAAGTGGTTATTCTATTCTAGGTAATGAAGAACTTGTTATTCTTAACTCTTGGTTTCAAGAATTCCTATACAACTTAAGCGACACAATAAAAGCTTTTTCTATTCTTTTATTAACGGATTTATGTATAGGATTCCATTCGCCCCACGGTTGGGAATTAATGATTGGCTCTGTCTACAAAGATTTTGGATTTGCTCATAATGATCAAATTATATCCGGTCTTGTTTCTACTTTTCCAGTCATTTTAGATACAATTTTTAAATATTGGATCTTTCGTTATTTAAATCGTGTATCTCCTTCACTTGT